CGTTCCAGAAAGGTTCCAGAAGATGTTAATCGTAAGCAAGAAGATTGTTTACCAAGAAACAACAAGAAAAATTCATATTCTGATACATAAGAATTATATAGAAATCGAAATAATCTTTTATTTTCTTTTTTCAAAATAAAAATAGATTTCATTGAAGTAATAAGACTCTTCCAATCCGAATAATAGTTGAGAAAGAATCGCAATAAATGCAAAGATGGAACATCTTGGATCCGGTATTCAAGGAGTTGAACCAAGATTTCTAAATGGATAGGATAGGGTATTTCTATATGTGATAGATAATGTAAATGCAAAAATTTGTCTTCTAAAAAGGGAAATATTGAATGAATAGATTGTAAATTTTGAAACTTTGGTATTTCTTTTTCTTTCGGACAAGATAATTCTCCTAGCGAGAATGGGATTTCTACAACGATCGCAAACCCCTCAGATAGAATCTGAGAATAAAACTCAGAATAAAAAAAATTACTGCAATCCAACAATCGATCTTGGTTAGGGTGATTAACCGAATTAATCCAAAAATTCTGCTGATACATTCGAATAATTAAACGTTTCACAAGTAGTGAACTAAATTTTTTGTTATTACAACCAAAAATTTCCACAGGTTCAGAACCATTTAATCCATAATCATGGGCAAATGCATAAATATATTCCTGAAAGAGAAGTGGATAGACGAAGTATTGTTGACGAGATTTTTGTTTTTCTGAATACCCTTCGAATTTTTCCATTTGTATTTCTATTTGAATCAGAGAGAAAAAGTATTTCTCGATTTATCAAATGATGATACATAGTGCAATATGGTCAGAACAGGGTGTTGCATTTTTTAATGCAAACCCTGGAAAGAAAGGGAGTCTAATCCATAGATCTTTTTCTGCTCCTTTTCTATCCAATTCATTTATGTTTGTTCTAATTACAAAAAAGAACAAATCTTTTATTTTTGCAGGCCAACCGCTCTTTTGACTTTGGAATACAGTCTCTTTATCAATATACTGTTTCTTTTACACATTCATAACATCCCTTTTCAATCCATAATCAAGAATAATTAGGATTTCTAAAAATAAAAGTAAAGGGTCCACTCATAGGAAAACCCAACCTTTCCCCGCATCAGGCACTAATCTATTTTTAACGTCTAATTAGATCAGGGAATCATTCCAATTAAGAAGTTAAGCTCGTTGCTTTTTATTTTACCAGAATTAGAGACGGGCTCTATCCATTTATTCACTAGAACCAGAAAAAAAGAATTTTTTTATTCAAAAAAATTGATTTAATTACGACATGCTATTTTTTCCATTCATTTCCTTTGAGGATCAGTCGTGGTCTTCTAGACTCTACCAAGAGTCTGGACGAATTTGTTGCTTCATCCAAATGTGTAAAAGATCATAGTCGCACTTAAAAGCCGAGTACTCTACCATTGAGTTAGCAACCCAGATAAAATAGGATCTTAGATACGATCGAAATCCAAAAATCGATGGAATGGAATTACACCGGACGCTACTGCCAAAACATTGACTTAGCAAAACATCAAAAGAAAGATTTTATCACCCATTAAAAACACTCAAATACCAAAATGAACAGATCCGGTTAAATTTCACTAAGGTTAAAAAAGGAGCGGCCCCAATCACAATGGCAAAATTGTCCTTTTTTTAGCAATTTTTATTTATATTTAAAGAAATAAATAAATCTTGTATGAAAATACTTGCAAAGGGGGCAACCCTATCATTTGAGCGAAGTGTAGATAGAAATACCTAATATAAAGTGATGATAAAGAGACCTATCTATCTACAAATTCTATTTGTTCAATAGACCTTTGTCAATAGAAATACAATGGTAAGAAAACCAATTAGATACAAAAAGGAAATAAAATAAGGGCTTTTGTTGGATTGGCGCAACATAAATGCAGCAAAAAAAAAAATAGGGCTAAGAAAGAGGCAAATTGTGTCTAAATAATTAAGGGGTACTGGTAACCCTCTCCTACTTTATTTATATTTATTCATTTAGTTGTTCAATTAACTCAAAGTTCTTTCTTTATCTTTAAAAAATTCTGCTTTCCTTAAAATATCATAAACAGTTCTTGTAGGTTGAGCACCCTTTTCAAGGAAATAGAGAATCGCTGGAACATTTAAACAAGTTTGATTCTTTATCGGATCATAAAAACCTACTTTTCGAAGATCTCTTCCTTCTCTTCGAGACCGAACATCAATTGCAACGATTCGGTAGACAGCTTATTGGGATAGATGTAGATAAACAAAGCCCCCCCTAGAAACGTATATGAGGTTTTCTCCTCATACGGCTCGAGAAAATGATTCGAATTTCTGTCTATAATACAAGTAGATAGAAATTAGACTATGACTTGTATTAATTTCCTTACAGAAAAGAAAAAAAATTTCATTTATACTCATGACTCAAGTTGACTAATTTTGACTGACAGACTTCAAAAGAAAAATCCTTCGAAATTTTTTGAGTCGTCTCTAAACTCTTTTCTTTATCTCATCTCGAACAAATTGACTTTTATTACTTATTCTGATCGAATTTTATTGTTGAGACGGTTGAAAATCGTGTTTACTTGTTCCGGAATCCTTTATCTTTGATTTGTGAAATCCTTGGGTTTAGACATTACTTCGGGAATTCCTATTCTTTTTTCTTTCAAAAGAGTAGCAACATACCCTTTCTTTTTTTCTTATTTCCTTCGATAAAGCATTTCCCTCTTCTATAGAAAAAGAAAAGAAATCTAATATGAATGATTAATTCTGATAGACTTTTATTTTAATCGAAAAAATTTTTCCAATCTTCCTAAATTCGATTTCTATATTAAGGATAGACTGACAAAGTTGGCCTAATTTATTAGTTTTCACTAACCCTAGATTCTTTCCCTTGATAAAAAAGAAATTATGTCCTCTCGAGCTCCATCGTGTACTATTTCAAACAACACAACCCAACGAAAATTAGGTTTGGGACGAATAGAACAGACTATGTCGAGCCAAGAGCATTTTCATTACTATAGAAAATGATGGATAACAAAATCCACAATTGATCATGTCCTTCAAGTCGCACGTTGCTTTCTACCACATCGTTTTAAACGAAGTTTTACCATAACATTCCTCTAATTTCATTGCAAAGTGGTATCGAGAATTGATCCTATATGGATGGAATCATGAATAGTCATTGGTTTTGTATACTAATTCAAACTTGCTATCTATGGAGAAATATGGATAAAAGAAAAAAGTATTTATCGGGGAAGACTCTGCAAAGATCCAATTTATTTAAACCCACATTCTATCATATGAATGAAACATAGTTCGAAAAAGAGGAAAAGATAAAGTATGATTTTTTTTTCAAATCCATTCTGTCCAACGAGCAGTTCTTACCTTATCTTTACCGGAATGGATCATTCCGGATATTTAAAGAATCACAGATCCAGATCGTTTTCGCTTAACCAAAGAGTGACCCTTCTTTTTTACTAATAATACAACAAAACAAAAATCTATCTCTATCATAAAGAGATAGGTCTCATTTTTTATACAGTGTTTTATCTCATTTTTTCAATCAATTCGAAAGTCGAGTAGACAGAATATATGAATTTTTCTCTAATCCTCACATTCCATTGATTTAGAAATGGATGTTTGCAAATCAGATACTACCTAAAAATGTATCCTGTAAGAATTTCCACTTCATGGATATGAAGCATAAAGTTTATCTAAGAGGTTCGAATTTCAAAACACATATTCAAAACACATAACATATTCAAAATATATATGAGTAATTTGTAGTAGGAGCATATCCTGAATATGCCTGGTAGACCAAAATTTTTCATGAAAATAAAGATATTCAATTTGACTGGAGTTAACACTTGATTTAGTTTTCTAAGAAAGAAAATGAATGCTTAGAAATGCATCTAATCTAAGAGTTCATAAGAGAGAATTATTCTCTTTAATAAACTTTTGTATCGTGCAGGGCACAATATGATTCTATCTTTCGTTTCATCAGAAAAAATCTGGGACGGAAGGATTCGAACCTCCGAGTAACGGGACCAAAACCCGCTGCCTTACCACTTGGCCACGCCCCATTTCGTTTTATGCGACACTAAGTAAACAGTATTATTTTTATATAGTATTCGTCAATCCTACTTCAATTACCTAAAAAATGAGGGATATTTTCTTGCTAGGATTCTAGACATGCGGATAATATAGAATCCAAAAAATGCATTGATCATTGCATGGAATTCTATTAAGATATTATATGAAAGTCGAATTTCTTCCATTCTCATTTGAGAATGAGAATACAAGGAGGTATTTTGTGTTTGGGAAAGTCCGAAGAAAAAAGGATTTTGAATCTACCTTTTCTTTTCCTTTTTCCCTTAGAAAAATAACTCAATCAAAATCCAATTATCTACTCTACAAGAACGAAATGCTTGTTATGCCTAATATACTTAGTTTAACCTGTATCTGTTTTAATTTTTTTCTTTATCCGACTAGTTTTTTCTTCGCCAAATTACCCGAAGCTTATGCCATTTTTAACCCAATCGTGGATGTTATGCCTGTCATACCTGTACTCTTTTTTCTATTAGCGTTTGTTTGGCAAGCTGCTGTAAGTTTTCGATGAAATCTTTACTATTCTGTCTGCAAAATTGAACGATGTATTCATTCCAAAAAAATAAAAAAAATGGATAAGAGGCGAAAAGTCTTATATTTAGAACCTTTGATTCTAAAATTCAAATTCTTCTAGATTGAATATATAGCTGCAGCAGTAAATTTGGATCAGCCTTTCTACCCCCTGCACCTACGTTGAGCAGGTACCTTTAGGTATCCGCACAATACCTAAACAAATTTTTTATATTGATAAGAGTGCTTATTATAAAAAAGCAATTCTTGCAATTTTTTTGATTTTTACATTTTTAGGTGTCAAAATAAACAAAACCCATCCTAGTGGATCTGTCTAGTAAGGAAAAACGGGTAATCTATTCCTTAAAAAAAATCTTGGAGATTATG